AATTAGAATGAGCTGGAACGTGAACAAACACAAGAGCAACCCCTCTCCCTATGGGAGTGCAAGTGGTGCAGAAGACTCTTCAATCTGCGGGTGACGTGCTGTGTTGTCCAATTCATACTCTCATAGTTAGTGCAGTTCGACCAGAAACCTTAGATGAGTCTATTGGTTCCGTCTTCTTGTTCTCAATTCGAAGAGCTAGACAGGAAATCCATACCCTTTTGTGGTCACATAACCAAGTTGAACCGCTTCTTGCCAGTTATGAGGGAAACTATGCTCGGACAACGAATATTCTTCCCCCAATGTGAAGTTAGGGAGTTTGGTTACGTATCAGTCTAGTATGACCAAGACATCAACAATTCCTCCCTTGCTTCGAGCACCCAAACCTCGAGCACTACAGATAGAAAGAGCTAGCTAGCAGACTACAAGATCCGTCTCATCAAATCTTGGGCTCAGACGGAATCCTACCCTGCATCATCGAAATGTGCTTTACGGGCCTGAGCCACTTGACTTGCTATATTGACTGAAGGCGTAGTCAGCTAGTTTGCTGTTCGCACTCAATCTCTAGCTACGTCTGGTTGAATGAACAAAGAGAGATTGGCACTGAACACCAACCCCAACCTGATCAGAAAGAAATTGCTTTTTTGTCACCGGTGCTGACAGACGCTTTGTCAGTGAATTCGAGTGATATATATATATAAATATATACGTCATGCAAGCAGCAAAGCTTCAACTGATTCTCCTATGTTGCGTAGAGGAATGTCGATTCGATCAAGCAATCCAGCATCTGGAGCTCACAGCCAACCAACACGGGGAAGGAGTTAACGACTTAAAAGAGAAGGCGATTGATTGAAGAGTCCTCGACAGGGGATAAAAAGAAGTTTATTGAATCCTTCCTTCTGCGTCGGATTGAGAAGTTCTTTGATCCCGTAAAAGAATCTAAGTCAAAAAAGGGGAAGATCGTCTCTTTTCGCAGACTGTCCGATGCTAGTCTTAACTCCTGATTAAAGAAATGAAGGGCATTTCGGCTTTGAATGGGCGGTAGTCCGATGCTGCGCCCAGCAATGATGATGTAGCAGTCGAAGAGGCCAGGCTTCTCTTTTCCTTCCTTTGATGGCTTCTTTCCTTATCTTCTATTCCAGTCTCGTATTCTCTGAAAGAAGATCTCGAAGGGTTGGGAGGGAGGACCCTCTCTTTTCCACTTCAATCTCCTTCTTTTGGTCAATCTTAAGGCAGAGGATATCGACTGAAGATAGTCCCCTCTTGGTGGGCTGCTGATGAGAACTCATCTTTTTCGGGCTTCTCCCTTGGAGATCAATAGCTTCCTTCTCCTTAAGACTTTCATCCTCTAGCCTTCCCCGGTGGGAGAATCTCCATCCTTCTTTCCCCGCATTCAATAAGAAGAAATGGCCCAACCTTGAATCTTCTATCCCAATCGGAGTATCCATCCCCCAAACCTAGGCTTCTATAATCTCCTCCAGCCTTTTGAGATGAGCAGGACCAAGCAGATCTTTCCAACCGGGAACGAAAATGGATCTCCCAACCCATCTCTAGGCGTCAAAGAATATCTAAGGACCCCTCCCATACTATGGTTATTAGACTCAAAGATGTCTCTTCGCAAGGCACCAAAGGCCCTATTAGCCTCAAAACATTCCATTCCCTGCCTTGACTTGACATCGAGATACCCGCTACACCCAACAAGGAAAGAAAACCTCACTGGCGTGCGCCACCAAATAATCCAAGCGGGCCCAATGAGAAGAGACCCACCCGCCCTCTCTCTCTCATTTATTCAGCGAAAAACTACTTAACGGGGGCCCTCCGTTAAGAGGTAGCATGTTCATCGAATCGACTTGGGGGAATAGGGGACGGGAGGAGGATCCCGACAGCCGGACCGAATTTTTTGTTTTCTTTTGCATAATAAAGGCCTAGGCCTAATTCAAAGTATTAATAGAATAGAATCTACGGCTGCTTCAAACCAACAAGGATTTTGCGAAACAGAAAGATCGTTAATCATATCTAATAAAAAGGATGGATTCCGAAACAAATTGTCATCGTTGACAACAAGCTGCTCCAGAATTTCATACGTCGACCAACCATCGGGAACTATAATTTCTCTTTGCTTAAATAGCATATCCATCTTTTTTACTATCGTAGAATGGAGCGAAGCTAAAGTTTCCCCATTACTTACACTATCCATTGAATTTGAGGGAGAAGGGTGGGTTGATGAAACTGAGGACAGTTCAGAACCCGAAATGGAGATTTGCAAGAAATGGGAAGAAGAATAAGAGTTTTCGTCAATAGGGGTAAAATTAGACCCATATTCAAATATTTGGAATTTTCTTTTCATGGCTGCGTTTAGTAGTTTGTAGTTCCGCTTCTTGCTCTAAAAATTAAGAAAGACTTGTCGGAAATCGCCGGTTGGTCCAACCAAGAAAGGCATGGGAGTCTTTGGGCATTTGGAATGCATTCCTTTTCGATGAAGTACCCACGGAGCGGTACACTGAACACCAACCCAATCTCAACGAACAAAATCAAACTACAAGCAACTACATCAACAACCTGACGTGAACGGCCGCTTTCTTGGAACTCATTCATAGGCGCTTTCAATTAGTTAGACTTCTATAACTATATAAACAAATATAACAAGTGTGCGATGGACTGTCGTCATCATAGAACTCGTTGTTCTAAGCACTGCCATTAGACTTTCTTTGAATTTCAACTTCTTATCTCGAGGGGGAATTCTTTTCTATCTTTATTAAATCAAAGGATTTTTTTTTCTTTTATCCTTTGACCCTTTCTATGTCAAAGCAAAGCCTTGATTGTGCTTTCCTGAATTTACCATACGATCTGTACCGAACCTTATTTATACGATACGAATAAAGAACTGAACTTCGGGTCGAAGAGAAGGAAAAAGAAGCAGCTTCGGCTTCCTCCTATTACGGATATATGCTTTCAGTTCCGCACCAAATCGTAGCAAAGCGCAGATGCGGTAGCCATTTTTGAAAGCTGCCCGTTAGCTTAGTAGCTGCGAGACCTGTCAAGTTCCGCTCTTCCCACTTGATCCTGCAAGCCTATACTTCTTGCTTTGATGGCTGTCACTGCAATCGTTGGAATTGGTTGGTCGCTTGCTTGATTATTGGAAGGACTGCCGCTTTTCTCTCTTAGCTTAGCTTGACTGATCGTGTAGCAACGAGCTGCTTGAATCTGAAACCCTAAGCATTCAACCCTAACAAGCATGATCGGCCATTTCCCGATTGAACCAACACAGCTGTTCCGCTTCCCCCCCACCTACCTTCCCTGAACGAGCTCTTTCTATCCGTTCCTTTCCCTTACTTCCCTAAAAGCTGGATCTATCTCTTCCTCCGAGTCGTGCCTCACCAAAACTAGTGATTTTCTGACAGTCGTGACATCGCTCCGCCAGACCCAGTGTGGACCAGGAGGGTAGTGACACTTGTCGTTCAAGATAAAGGGGAACGATCTGCTTTGCGAACCACCACCGTTGACAAGTCTCCTTAACGAAACAGAAAAGGTCACCGAGGGGCCGAGCGCGAGCTTCGTCCAGAGCTTGACCAGGGGATGGTTGAGTGCGCAAGAAAGAAACTAAAGCACCAGACCGATCCACCATCAGTGAAAAACGCTCTCCATTTTCACTTGGCTTGAAGGCTTACACAAACCAAATCAGTGGAAAAAAAAATTTCGACAGGACTGAAAGCACCAAGTCGGAAAGAAAGGAGCAAGTGTGGCTTTCAAGCTTGTCTCCCCGTTGCCTTAAGCCTGGAGACCGGGGGCAGACCGGAGGTCGCGGCAGCTTGCTTGCTAAGGTACGAACTAGTGCTGGTAAATGAACGAACCTGTGAATTCTCGCGGCAGGCGTTCTCGAGGTCTTTGGTCTAGTGAAAGCCTTCTTTCGAAACCAAGTCGTAGTGACGAAAGGAAGGCAGACGCGCAGGTCAGATCAGCCCGCCGCTTATTTATCTCGTAGTTCCACTTTCAGATCGTGGAGCAACACCAAAAGGAGTGAGCTTTTAGGGTTAGGAAGCGAGAGGAAGAGTGAGGGTCGCCCCTATTAAGTAAGTTCAAAGAATGGCTTGAGTGAAAGCTGGAGTGGCACAAGACAGATTGAAAGCAAAGGGAAGGGAGGTTCCCTGTCCTTCCTAACCTTCCGAGAGCCTTCCTGACTGGCATTTCAACTGGGCTTGACTAAAGGGGGTTGTCCGGTTCTGATCCTCATTGTACTCGTCTCAAGCTATTAAAAAGGCAAAAAGGGGAACAGAAGTCTCCTGAATCATTTTGAGCGAAGAACGGCGATTCCTCAAAGAGAAACCTCCTAACGAAGGTTTCCTCAACACCCGGTTTGAACACCCTTTCTGCCCATTCGCTGAGTCTCTTTGCATCCATGGCTGAATGGTTAAAGCGCCCAACTCATAATTGGCGAATTCGTAGGTTCAATTCCTACTGGATGCACGCCAATGGGACCCTCCAATAAGTCTATTGGAATTGGCTCTGTATCAATGGAAAGTACGAACTTCACTAATGGTCTTGGGTATACGCCACTCGACTATAGCCTGAACCAACTCTTGATCGACTTTAAGGCCTCTCCCTCGATATAGGGACAGCGATCAAAATCGCGCTATCGGTCACAAAGATGGACTTGAAAAAATTCATAGTGAGCTTTTCTCGCCGTAGGATTTCCATCACTTGACGGAGATGATCTAAATGGTCCCGTTCGCATGCACTAAAGAAATCTCATCTACATAAAGCACTACGCACTTAGCAATGAGAGGTCGGAGATAGGAGATCGCATTGCCCTAGCTCCAGAAGAGGTTAGCTGTAGGAGATTCAACCCTTGACTTTTGCCTTTGCTTTATGAAGATAGGAGAAAGACGCTGGAGAGCTATCTCCCCATAGAAGAAATGGGCTATTCAGGACGGCAAAGCGCAAACTCACTTCAAGAACTGGAAGCACAGGGAGAAAAACCTTTTGCACATAAAGAAAGAAGCTCCCTAGGTGATCTACGAGCACCCTTATCACATGCCTCTTCCTGGCGGAAGGAATGAATGGAGGGACGCGCAAGCTACTATTTACTAGTTACTAGTAAGGCTGCAAAGACAGCTATCTTTTCCTTGCTTGCATTCCTTTCACTAGCAAGCTCTTTACTACTTACTACTCTCCTAAGAATAAAAAGGTAGAACGCACGTGGCAACAAGTTGGATAGAGATGGGTTAGAGCTTCTCTCTCTAGGCGGGCAAGCCTGGTGCGATCTGTTTCTTAGCTCAAATCTGGGGCATTTATGGCAGATTCGAAGATATCTACAAACAAAGGTAGATGAGGCTGTTAATGAGGTGGTTAATGTTTAACCGAACAGTATTGAAAAGCTTAGAGCTAGATTGAGCTCTGTGTTCAAAACTAATGGTGCCGGGCTCTCGAAGCAACGAAGGCGCCCGAAGTGCCTCTGTCTCCCGCTGTCTCTTTGGAACCAAAATGAATAAAAATAGGAGTATGCTACCCTATATCTTGTTAAGTCTGAGGCGTTATGTTCTATTGTTTGAGAGCCGAATCCGGGCTGAGCAGTAAATGAGTTAAAGGCGGTAGGGTTCTTCCGGCGATATCCCTTCAAGTTGTCTTTTCTGTTCTGAACCAAAGCGGGTGGTTGAGGACCAAAAACCAAGTGTTGAGCTGATAGGAATAGAAAAGAGCTTCTTTTGGGTCTCAAAGTTGATACTCTTCTAGATTGGATTCGAATCGAATCTCAATTCGTCCAACTTATCCATTGGCAGCTGACCGAGGTTCATCGATTTCAGGTTTCTTTCTGCTAGACCTTGACTACTGAGGACTGATCCACGTCGTCCCCCTTTAGGACTGATTGACTTTCATGTTATGATCCAGCTCTCTGTCGTTAGTTCGTTCCTACACCTCTTTTTCAATGTTGGGGGCTTATGCCGGGGGCCTGGCTAGGGGTGTGAAACGAAAATTTTCTTAAAAGAAGATAGCCGGATCTTAGAAAAAATGAGATTAGCGAAGAGGATGCTTCTACAGGGAGATATGGAATAGTTTACTAGTTCACCAGGATAGCCATAGAGGTCAAAGTGAGCAGGTGAGGATGCAGTTAGCGACGAAGAATCTTTGGCGCGTAGATCACGACTGGAGTCTTTCTTTCTGAGGTCCCATTCAAGCTTTCAAGAAAAAGAAGAAGAGATAGAATGATAAATAATCTTTCTTAGACTTGTAGATCAGGATAAAAAAGAATGGATTAGATCCAGCCATCGTAGCTATGTAGCTAAGGGCAGGGGCTTTGGTGGATCCGATCCACCAAGCAAGGAATTGAATTGAGATCTTTCCTGCTTTTAAGATGTTTAAGAATTCCTTCCTGTATCTCTTCTATTGGGATAAGGCCTAGCAGCTTATTCTTTTCTTGCATGATCTACGACCAACCTTTACCCTATTACTGTAGTTATGTCGCAATCAGTTAATCGATATCTTTCTTAAAAGGTTCTCTGGGCTAGAGGCTCCCTATTTTTATATCTCTTCCGTCCAAAGGGCAGTTACAGTTACATCTATCAGATATAGTAATAAAACCCTTGTTCTCGGTAGCTAATCTTGAATATGAAAGCAGTCTTATATAGTTAGTTAGTCCTGCCTGTAATGGTTGAAGTAAGGCTGCTCTCCTTTCCTCCTATGGTTGGTCGTAGACCAGATCTAGAATTAGATTTCTCTTTCCTTGGTAATTATGAAAAGACGAAAGCTGGGAAGCCTTATCCCACTAAAAAGAGAGGTCGGGCATTCATTCCTACGTGGAAGGTAGGATAAAGGTTCAAGCCAACCCCGCTAACTCCTCTTGTCTTACTGATATCCTCCGTTCTTGTTACCATCCGGACCTTAGCCTATGCTGCAAATGAATCCGAGATCTGGAACTCAATATCACTGCCACTCTCTTCCTTTCTCTGTTGGTAATAAAGGCCCTGCAATCTTTCTAAAGCGCTAACGCGCCCCTTATTAAAAGTCATGCCTTTTCCTCTTTACTTTCTATATTTTCATATGCAATGATGGCCTACTGGCTCTTCCTTCTTTTTCTGTGCTCTTGAGCCTGGTCAAACTGACTGGTTGAAAGATAAGAGCCCTACTTTCTTGATCCATCTATGGGGGGTTGTTGGTGGACGATTTCTCTCCGGTAGTTTTGGGATCCTCCCACATGTTCAATCTTGAGCTTCTCTTTTCCTTTGTCCTTGGAGTACAACTATGTTACAGCTGCAGGGATAGAAAAGGTAAGCTAACCCCGCTAGGTCAAGCGCTTTCAGTCAGTCCTTGGTCAAGCGCTTTCTTCGCTCTCATCCCTTGCCTCAGGTCATGCTTTTATTTTTCGGGCATTCCTTACTTCAATCTTCTTTTAGCCTGAATATGGGTGCACTGAAAGCAAACATCTTCATATCATGGCAGAAAGCGTCTGGTCTACTCTGCTTTTTCCGCCTCACGCCCTCCCATCTCATGTCTTTTCTGAACTAGATATGCCCGTGGGGGGACTACAGACTCCCTCAATAATAGGTAGGCAGGGTAGGAAAGCAAGGGTACGAAAAGAGGATTTGGCTCAAGAGAGGCAAGCGAAAACTTGGATTCGACAGCTCGAGAAAGCGAGAGAGGGTTTCCAACGATCATTCGTTCCTTTCACCGGACAATGATCCGGCGAAGGGATGAGAAGGCACTATGGACGGATTTGCTTTAGACATACCTGATTACCTGCTACCGAAAACCGAAGCACCTATGCTTGCTGCCTTAACTCCACCGTAGGAAATAACCTTACTTACAGAAGTACTAGAGTTATACAGGGAATGTTACCGGTACTTGAATACTTCAATCGTGTTTAACTACTGAAAGACTCCCATTTTGAAACTCATACTTCAATCGTACTGCAACAGGAAAGATTCCAGATGAGCGTCATAAAGACTATACAGGAGAAATGTCAAATTAACGAAATTGATTCGAGGCTGACTCCCGCCTCGCCTATCTCTCATCAGACAGTATCATAAAAGTGACTATCCGTCCTCCTTAACTGCAGGAATGCTGACCTCTGCCCCTATCTGCCGGTCTATGACCTCTAGTCTTTCTTGCGCATATTCTAATTATTTCCTTACTACTTTAATAACGATAGTGTAATTATGCCCTAAGGCTTTCAATAATGAATTTTTTGGCATTTTAATTAAGCGTAGTACCTCGTGAGCTTATTCGATCGATTTCAGAGGCATGAAGCTTAAGGAAAAGCGGCCATAGAGCCGATCTCTCCCATCAGTCAGACAGATGCGATCGTTAGAGATTCAAGATTCCCGGTTGGACCGATTCAAGCGATTGAAAGAGGAAAGACCAATTGATAGAGGTTGGACGGATGACCGTGTTACCAGATGAGCTGCTTTGCTAGACTTGTCTAAAGTTGAATTCACTCCCAGGCCTTAAAAAAGAGCATTTTCTCGCATGTTTCGTGCCGCCTATTCGAGTCAAAAGCTTTTCACTATAGAAAAGAGGGCATATAGCCCGAGTCCTGAATACAGGAAAGACCGATTACGACTGTTGCAAGAGTGGATACCCTTTCCGACAAAGGACGGGAATCGTACTGATAGAAAAGGAATTCCACATAGCGAATGCTTAACTGCCAGCCTCTAACTCCTCTGTCTACCTGTACCCCGAGTGCTTAACGGGAGGAGAGATCTTTCATAAAGAAAGAGCATATCGAACGTGATATCGCATATCGAAGAGACCAAGCACGGGATGAGCCCAAAGCAAGCAAGTGACAGTCTTTCCGGGTAAACCACGGGTGATGCTCTTGCCTCCTCAATGGGTGGAACTACATCTCGACCTGACACTATTAGGGGTCGCGCCTGGATATGAAGCAACCGCACCAAGGGAAGCCGGGGGCTATGCCTCTCGACCAAGAAGGGATGCAGGAGACTTTCTTTGGACCTATCATACCAGGTAGTAGTAGAACCAGCCTTTCTCTTTAAGGCGAAGGTAGATGCCCTAGAGTTGATTAAGTACCACTTTTAGGAGTGAACTTGCTTCGAAACGGCGCTGCGCTTGAATTGAATTTTCAATTTGTAGGGGGAAAGCCGGACTAGCCAATCGTCCCGTATTACTTGCTTTCTCGTTCCTACCTTCCACCTTGCTCCGTGGTTCCACTACCCGACCTTCATAGAACTTATTTGAAGAAGGAAGTACCGCTTTCTACCGTTCCGAACAGACTCACTCTCAGAAGAAGGAATTGAGACTTTCTCCAGCACCGAAGGAACTCAAAAAACCAAGATTCGAATAGGAACTGCGCGCACTCACCCTTCCTAGTTCATTCGGGAGTCTTGCTTGGAATGAAAAAGAGTAAGATCCGCACCTATTGCGTCTAATGGGTGCTCTTCCTCTCCCTACCCGAACCTACTCGGACTAACTCTCTACAGCCAACCTTTTTGAACACCGGCTCGGACGAACTCATTCTCAACTGCCAATGCGAAAAACGACACCCTTAACAAGGCCAATCGACCAATCATCCTTGCGCTCTTCGCTCTCATTCCAATGAGCTATCTCCGAAAGTAGGGATAGGCTAGGAAGCTCTCTTCCTAAGGAGAAGACATAGCTGCCTTTCGAGTCTCCGGATTGTCTTTTTGTCATTGGCAGTTATCCGAAGACATAGTGGCAAGCCTATCCATCAATGGAGGGTGAAATAGGCCCCCATACATCCCTATGTACTAAACAAAGGGGCTTATTTACAGTAGTAGTAGAAAGAACAAAGGGAAGTCTATGGGATTTGGCAACATGACAATGTGTACAAGATGATGACTGAACAGAAGAAAAGGGAAAGTTCTATTTCTTAGCTATAAAATCAAACTTGGCAGGAGAGGGATGCCCCAAGCTCTGATGCCAAACTGAGCTTGAAGCTTTAATAACTTGAGGAGAAGACATAGACTGAGAAGTAGGAAGCTGGTAAAGACCATTGCAGTGATAGCCTTTGAAGAGAACTTGTTTAGTGATTTTGTCCTGAATAAGGAAGGAATCAGAAGAAAAGGTTACGGTACAGTTGTTATCAGTAGCTAATTGATGCACAGAGACTCAATTAGAGGCAATTTCAGGCACATGCAATACATTTTTTAGTTGAAAAGGGAAAGTAGGAGTGGGAAGAATACCTTGACCAGTGTTTTGAATGGACAGTGATGAGCCATTGCCTACCTGAACTTGATCTGAGCCTTGATAGGGTTCATAGAAACTAAAATGGTTGAGGTCATTGGTTATATGGTTGGTTGCAGCAGAGTCAACATACCAGTTTGTTGGGAGAGTAGATGGTGAGGAAGCCATGGTTGCCTTGGTGTTAGAAACTGTGCCAGAGGATCCAGGAGACTGAGAGAATTGATAGGGTAAGAAGGGATAGAGAAAATGCCTCGAGCAAATGTTCGAGTACTAGGCGCTACGGCGCTGAAGTAACCCATGCCATACTCTCGCTCGAACGACCTTCAACAAAAGCCACTTGATTTTATTGTTCGTAAGGGGAGAAAGATGAGTTATATATCTATATTGGACTTTCGATTTTTCGTTGTTTTTTCACGAGGAATAAAAAACCAATGTTCAGTGAGATTACTTTCCTACTGACTGAATCGCTTGAATTAGTTGAAGGAAACGGGGCTTCTGGCCCGGCTGGTTGTCACTCTGCTTCTCCGCTGCCAGTGCCAGATCTTGTTCTTTCACCTGTGTCCATGGAATTCTTTCTACTGTTCACAGATTGATCGAAATCCGGAAGCCAAAAAATAGGAATTTTTAGTTGTAGTTGGTACTCATCCCGCTCTTGCTTCCTCGAGCATCGATGCTGCAAGGAGTTCATCGATTGAAGTATTTCAGTATGAGTGAAGTTCCTGTTCTGTTTCGTATCAAGTAGGGATCTTCTGTTTAGCTCATCGATCGCTTTAAAAAGTTAGGAAAGAAAGGCATGCAAATGAAGGAAAGTGGGCTTTGTCTCGCGCGCAAGGAATGATCCAATCTTTGGTCAGGTGGATTCCTGTTGATTGGCCTCGTTCGGGCGTACGTGAGTCTTTGTCTGTCTCATTCCTTACTTCACCCCTCATTCGCCCTTTCAAGCTTTTGGGAATCCTCAAAGAGGTTTTCTGATCAATCAATAGGCAGATGCGCACGCAATCCTTTATCTTCCATTCAGGCTGCGCTTGCGGGCTAGTCCTCCGGTCTTGCTCATCCATAGTAAGCTGACCGAGCGAACTCAGTTCAGTGGTTAAGTCAGCTTTCTGGCAGCTGTAAAAGCAAAGGCATTTGCAAGGTTTACTAAGAAGAAATCGTCGTTTTCTATGCCACTAAGGTGAGGAGACCTTTGACACCCCTAACTCGCTTTTTTCATTATGGAACTTGGCCTGAGTATTCCTGTCTCGAGTGAGGAAGTCGACAAGGTTGGCAAACCAGGAGTAGAAGCCGTTCGCGATGTCGGTTTTGGTCAACGAGCCAATCCATAGGTTTTGTCTTTAGCTTTGACACCAGTTGAATGAGAGAGAAAGTGATGAAAGCAAGCCACCCTTTTGGGGTATAAATCGGAAGGGAAAGCCCCATCTTTTAATAAGGCAATTGCCTACGTTCGAGCTAGTTCCTTACTTCACTTCTTCGCAACTAAGGAAAATCCCTTAGGGAAAGACTGATTGGGTAGTAATGGCACTCAATAGCTCTAATTCACCTCCGGGGGTTCTTCTAGGAGAGTAATACCTGTTTGCCTTACCCGGCCTTCCAATCTTTTCAATCGGTCTAGTCCACGCGTGGACAGAGGAATTTGCTTCCTCTAGCCCATTACCTGAAAAGGCGACTACCTATCAATCGTATTGGCCCAATTCCAGATCAATAGAATAGAAGGTATCATATTCACTAAATTCCTAAGGGAATCGCCCGCTTGACTAATAGCCTCTGCCTATTGTCTTATTTTCTACTGATTGCTTGTATCAAGCAGGACGTCCACATGAGAGTTGTACCAAGCAAGTGTTCTCCCTTCACTATCGGACCTGCTTCTTACTTATTTGTTAGCGCCTACGGGCGGAATCAAAGAAAAAATGAATACATTGGGCTTTCGCCACCTGAAAATGCCCGACGGTCATTCAAGATTATCTGCATTTTAGTAAGTGTATGCAAGAGACGCAGTCTTAGTATTAGGAATAGCGAGTTCTCCCTCGTATCCGCAGAAGTTAATGCAACCCTTCGCTACTCCTTTTTGTGTGACTGACCAACCTACTTAATCTCGAATTTCATATTGAAAAAGGAGGAGGCACATCAAGGCAGAAGTCAAATCAAGCAAAGGTCCTCTGACATTAGCTAGTAGCTGCTTTCCTGGGACTTGCACTTGCTTCTTTTAGAGAAGGCTTGGCTCTATTTATGCTATTTCCATCCACTTGGCCATGACTGTTCTTCGCGAGTATCTTTCGTCTCTTCCTGGGAATCCAATGCATATGATTCAAGAAAGAAGAGTTCCACCATTAGATTATGAGAAGAGTGGCAAGAAGTGGATCCATATGAAAGAAACCTTTCCTCGCCTGGTGGCTTGGGCTACGGTCCTCCCAAGTACATCATCCGAACGAACTAGATTCTATTGATTTGTAGGACACTCGATCCGTTTCAGCTAAGCTAATATAATATATATAAATGAAATAAACGCTGTCACTTTCAGCGAGTTAGGAGATTCACGCTGAGAACCATTCCATAATGGAGGACTTTATAACATCAACCGACTGTAGTCAGGTAGCACTTCTAAAATCTTTCTTGGCGAGTCACCACTGTCTCTCTTCGATCGAGCCCCTTGTATGCCCTATTCATACCCCTCCGCAGAGGGAAGAAAAGACCCGTCCCTAATGAAAAAGAAGAAGTTAGCAATCCAACCGTGTTACCAGAGGTGGAACTATACGTTTCACTGGGTGATCACTATTATCTATTCGAGTCGCTAAGGCTTTCCCACGGCAGACTCTACCAAATAGATTCCTATTCCATCTTTCCGAGAAAGAAGAGATGAACGGGCTTTTTCGGTGTGGAAGATTTTGAAAGTAAAGGTTCGAGCATATTGTAGACGGAGAAACTACTCTTTTTCGGAATTTACCTTTCACCCAGGAGTTCTACTGTCGGCCAATGCAGAGGTGGAAGGCTCTCGTCGCTCAGGAAGCTACTACTGATCCCAGACCTGCACCAACAAAACAAGGATTTCACTGCTCAACAGCTTAAGGGCTACTATATCTCATCCGCACGAGGGAATATCTAGTGATAGAGGAAACGCGAGAATTCAGGTTTGTAATGAATATACTCTATTACACCAGAAAAAGAAGTATCTTACCGCGCATCAGCTTGAAGAGCGGCTATCGGAGTCAGGCTTAAGAGAGCCTCCTACCTAGTCAAATACTGAATTGAAAAAAGAATAATACCATCATCGAGTACTGAATCGGATTCTGAGATCACCAGCCTATCGAACCAAAGGTTGACCAGTCACTTTTGTTGTTGCAGAATTTTACCCCCAATGGTTACCAGTTGAAGAGAGCGGCTCTTATTTCCTCTTTTCCATCTTAGTATTGGGTTATGGATTGGTATTTTCTTTTTGAGTCAAGCGGGTTTGACCCGGCCCTTCCGCCCTAGCTAGATAGATTGGACCTGCACCTTACGGACGGCCAAGGAGATCTAATCATCGGAACCAAGCATATTATATATAAAGTAATAAGGTAACCCTTTCCAGCCGTAAGAGAATGAGAAGGGCATCCCAACCCTAATGTAAGGAAGGCGGCATGACCCACAAGGCTCTTTCTGGCTACGAGGTTATTCTCGGGACTGGCGGGCCTTCCCTAGAACAAAGAAAGGCTTACATACAGGTCCGGTCCCAGCAAATGGAGATGAAAGGACTGGAGGAGAACAAGAGCTGGGGAGCTAGCTAGGTATTCCCTTCTCACGATTCGATGGTATTCTATTACAGTTACCCGCTTTCCCCCGCTTTTGATGCCGGGATCTGTCGCTACCTCCGGAGTCACCGTTTGCCGCTATGTAGCTGCTAGAATGGAGTTTGACTCTTGAGGGGGATACCCTAAATTTACCTAGAGAAGGGCTTATTTCCCAGCATCCCGAGGTGGGAATAGAGGGCCTACTTCCGTCTATCTAGTTCTGCTAACCAGAAACCATCCCTTTCTTTATCTTAGGGGACCCCCTGATTGAGGGATTTCACACCACCAGTAAGTAAAAAGCGGCTAGGATGAAGCCAAGTAATGTAGTGCTTGGGAAAGTTGGTATCACACCATATACGCACTTTTTTTACTTAGTTTTTGAATCTTTTTTTTTATTCATATATTAGTATTATCCGTGTTGAGAAAGCACTTGCTCTTCGTAGCGCTCCGATAGCTCTGAACTACGAACGGAGAGCTCTCCTTCCCTTTCTTTATCTATGTCTTGCAGACCATCGACCTATAAGCAGCCTGTTATCTGCTGATCAAATCTTCTCTACACACTCAAAGTCAAGTTCCGCTTCGCTTGGTTCATCTGACTAGCAAAATACGCCAACATTGTAGGCCTTGCGCCAAAGGGAGAAAAAAAGAGTCAAGTTGCGAGACTTTCGACAGACCCAATTGTTAACTTTCACAAGCAGCTCAATGCTAGGAAAAATATAGCGAGATGCTTTGTTTCAGTCTTTGCATCCGGCGAAATTACTTCTCAACCCTACTACTTCCAAAAGAGTCGTCTTTCTGATTCAACTTACTTGCGCTGCAGTTTCGTTCACTAGGGCTTTCTCTTCAACTCCCTTCGCTTTCAATCTGGCTGGCTCCTTCTTTTTTGGGACCAACTTTCGGTGAAAAACCATTCCCAATCGTCGCCTGTCAGCTTCGACTCCGCGATCGGAAACGGAAAGTGGCCAGATGTGCTTTTAAGTCAAAGTCAGTTACGGAGCTGCTGTCCTGAAGTCAGTGAGCGGAGACTGCGCTCTTTCCTTCTTTGAGTCGGCTTTCCAAAATGTGTAAGTGATAATGCCCTTGTTGTTAAAAGGGACAAAGACGATTCCATTTTCCTCCCACTTTATGTGGATGCCCTCCTCATAACCAGCTCTAGTGAACAGCTCACAAGTGACTATAAGACCAAGCTAGCTCAACAATTTGATTTGAAATGTCTGATATGGGCCCGATACAGTTCTTTCTTGGTCCTTCGGTTCTGCAAGGCAATCCATTTGCTAACTATCTCTCGGGCTAGGTACGCTAGAGATCCACTCTCTGGGCTAAAAATCGCAGATGAGAAGACAATCTCCATTCCTATGGAAGTTGAACTCAAACCGACTCCGGAATCCAGGAAGAGGTTGATCCAACTCTTTATCGTCAGCTAGTAGGTAGTATCATTTATCTGACTATCTCTAGCCCAACTATTTACCTGCCGCGGGTCCGGTTCCCCGTTCTATGCAAAATCCCTCATCGGCAGCAAAGAGAATCCGCTATTATTGCCAACAGGAGCCTTGCCTTGGGAGAAGCGGGTGGACTAGGATGAGCAAAAACAGATGCCTTTGGTCTTGTCTCCGAGAAAACTCCTTTCCGCTGGTGGGTACTGTGATGCTGATTTCGCCGGAGATGCTTGTGATAGAAAATCAACTTCTGGATTTGCCTCTCTGCAGGGCTCTGCTACTGTTGCTTGGATCTAATACATTCTATGCTTCGCTGCTCCCGTTCGGATAAGACATCGAAGAATGACACAATTGAGGAATGGGTGACTCGACCTGCCTTTTCATTCAGGCGATGACTGGTCCTTCCGTTTCGTCCCCGTCTCTAACTCTACTGTCGGGGCTGGGACAAGAACAACAAACGGATTCTTTGATCTTCTGTTCACTACATTTCTAGTTCCTATTGCCTCCTCGCTATTGACAAGAACTTCCTTATTATTCGAGAAAAAAAAAAAGAAGTTTTATTTATTTCAATTCAATCTTTCTTCAACGGCTACTGAATTTGAAGTTTCGAACTCCTTGGGCCCCTTCCCTTTGAGCCGATACCCTCCCGCTCTTTCAAGCGGGACTTTCACACCCCTTCCCGGAAATGAATGTCCAGCTTTGCTTGCAGTCTCCACTCCAGTTCTTGCTTCCTCGTAGTGGTCGGTGGATACTTTGACCCTTGCTATGAACCTCTCATGCCAATTCCCCAAGACCTCTTGTACCCTTTTAGAGCTAAAAAGGAGTTGACCAGCCCTTTCGCCCAATCGATTTCCTTCATCATTCTTTTGGTCATTCCTTCTTCTGGCCAAAGAGACTTCTGGAGAAAGGTCCGGCTTAAGACACCTTGATTTGGAAAGCGATCGATGATCAATCCATCTGTCCGCACTTCCTCCTGGTCCTGCTGTATCTCTGCCTAGGACTTTTTTTTTCTTTCTTGACCCAGCTCGGAATGAAAGGAGACCTCCCGTAGGTGGCCTCTTACCTCTCTTGCTTCCAAGTGAGCACCCAGGTGAACCGTAGTGCCCAGGGCGTTCCCCTTTCATTTCTAAGTAAATTATGCTTCGGTCTTGCTTTCTTTTTTTTCATTAATCTCTCTTCACGCCCCCGCCTTTGTACAATTAGAATCCTAGCACACGTCTTTTTGAACTATGAGAGCTGTTTGTATACTTGCGTAAGAGGCTTTTTCCGTGATTCCAGTTAGGGACTCGGGTGCCCTTATTTCATATCTTTTTTTGTACTGCCCCATAAGAAGAATCAGTAGGCTCAAGTAGCCTTTTTGATGCATAAGATATGGAGGGCTTCTGCGCCCCAATCATTCTATTTTCGGAGGGAACCCCCTTTGAAAGCTTCTTTCATTGAATTCAAAGATCGATGGCTGTGAAGCATGCTGGGAATGAGGTAAGGACCTCTTCTCTCTGACGTAGCCAAAGTGAAACCCATTCGACCTCGGTCGAGATCTAAGCCGGTCTATAGCACAGGTGCTGCAGTGAAAGATTCCGCCGTAGCTAGATGCCTTGAAGAAAGAGCAAAAAGACTCACTTTGGGTCCATGGCTCCAGTCAAAAAGGCCCTTCCCTCCCTTTGAAGAAAGCCCTGATCTACGACCAGCCTTTGCCATTCTTTTTCCAATGAGGAGTCCGACCGATGAACCTTGGGAGCATCCCGGGCAAGATCTATGGCTTCAGCTGCGGCTAAGCGAACTACCTATTCTATATATTCTATAGAAGTGAATATAATAGAAAAAGCTCTTCTTTCACATAGTGGGAGGCTGGCCTTCTCTCTTCCCAATTCTCCCAATGAGACCTTTTTCACTCACTTAGTGGACGACCCAGAGGACTTTAATAAAGCCCCCTTTTGCCTCATCCCGATCTCCCTGAAAAGAGGGTGAAGTAGCGGCTCCCTCCTATTACTATTACTGGGGTGGAGTCGAAGCTATGGCACCAGAAAGTCAAAGAGATTCCTTCCCGAACCACTAGTGTAGTCTTCTTCCTGCCTCCCAGTTAGGCCCTATCTCGCTTTCCAAGTCTCATTTGGATGAGGCGCCGGCGCTACTAAATGCAACTCTCATTTCAACATTCTTTCTTCTCTCACAAAGGAGTGTCCTATGATTGGACAAGGTAGAAATTTGACGGATTTTTCTCTCTTCTATGAGGGGAAGTCAAGGACCAGTATGATGCCATGCTAGTAGGAGTAGTGATGTCAGAAAGAAGGGCGATGAGCTTCTTGCGTCTATAGGAAGGTTGATTAAGGAAGGCATTTGAAGAAGGGAAGGGGTATCGAAGAAAAGGTATCGGAGAACCAAAGCAGGCTGTTAAGGGTAAAGGCGAGATGTCTGGTTTGCAATGGGAAGGCGCAGCTAGCCGAGCAGAAAAAGTGCTGGTTAAGGATTCAATTTAAAGAGTTGCAAGGAAAAAGAGCTTTCTCGGGCAAGCAAGTCTGCTCTGTCAGCGATTAGTTCAGCACGGTTAGGTCAGCTAGTCAGTCTGCTGTCTGATAGGTGTTAGCGAACATAGTGGTAGGTTCTTGTTGTTGAAAGCCCGTCCTTCAGCCCAAGCCCCCCTTTCGTCAAATAGGGAAGGGAATTAGGAACTGAACTCCTTATAGGATTAAGGTCCTAGCTCAACTATTCCTCTTGAATAGGAATTTGCCATTATGGAGGCTGCAGTGGATTGGCCTTAGTTAGTCTTCAATGGCTTATTAGGTCCTTGCATAGCCACCTCTTTCTTTCCCTCTTTTTCTAGAGATCTAACTAAAAGGTTCAGCAACAGTCGGAGAAGCATAACTTGTCCTTCCGGGTCATAAGCTGGGTATTTGGTCGATCGCCTCACTGCATTTCCACAGAATGGATTTGAAGATAGATATGATGAAGATCTGTTTAGTGGCCTTTTTTCCCCAGCATCATAAGTTGGTAGATAAGAGAGGTCCCTAGAAGGATAGCTTTCACCAGAACTCCTGGGGGGTGCTTTAAAAACAGTAGCTGCACTTGGATAGAGAGAATTCTCAGCCTTTGACCCGCCCCAGCATCCCCTACAATCAAGCTCCTATCCATCCGATTCGGTCTCTATACGTATCCCTCTTTTCGTGCTATGTTCTAGTTACGTCATGCGCTCTAGTAAGGATCTAATGGTTGCTAGTTTCAAGTCTCGGACTAGAGGCTCTTTAGTATCTAAAACCTGCTTTTCTTTTCTTAGGTTGACTGCCTTTCTTGCTTCCTCCGTCGAGTTGCTTTCTTATTTTCCTTAAAAAATCTATGAAAAATAATGGAATGGGAAGGAAGTTCACTTCTTATGCTTTCCTGGCTCTCACTTTCTGGACTCGGCTTTATACTGACCAGCTACTGGCCCCTTTCTGACTCTATTACTGGGCGAGAGGCTAGGCAAGTCCTTTCTTACGGCCGCTTCGATCCTTATTGATTGATTGGATGAATCACCAGTCTTGTCTTATGTTACGAGCACCTGCTTGACTTTCTTTTCTATTTCAGCAATGGAACAAGCGGTCATACATACCTATTAAAGAGAAGAGGTGGAACTCTTTGGTGGGCTTCCCTGCCCGCCTATTGAATGAATAATAGGGGCCGGTCTACCTAAGAGGATGGCGAACTCAAGCAAGCCGGAAATCCGCTTATGATAACTTCGCGATTGGGCTGAAGCCTTACGATTGATTGGTGGACGGCTAAGCGCCAACTGCTACGATGAAATTAAGGTAATCAGAGGATGAGGATGCGACTGACTACTACGGAACCAGGCCTTTAGCCGAAGCTTGCTCAAGAGTTGGAGTTTACGGCTATGCCAAAGCAAGTGTGGGAGGAAGTGACTTCGGTGGAGGTCCCTCATAAGAGATTGATTACTACACCCCTTAAGCAAGGGGCGTCGCTGCAGGTAAGTAAAAGGTATCGTATCGAAGAACCCTCTCCTACCTATGGTACTGTCCTTTGATTCCGATGCCGCGAAATGAAAGTATAGAGACAAGCCAATAGCCACTAAAGGGTCTCATAAGCAATTTGAATTCCAGAAAACAAAAGGATGCGAAGTGAGTGGACTGAAATATACGTGATGTGGTTACGGGCCTAGCTCAAGCAGTTTTCTTACAGCGGCTCTAGAAAAAAAGAAGGCTACGGATTCTTAGAAAAATGATCGGTTAGAAATGCTCATTCAGGGAAGGTGACTCTTTTTAGAAGAAGCAGATAGCAATCGTCGTGCAAGAAAAGCAAAGCGGACTCTTAAATAACTCTTAGGATCTCGGATAAGGAGGGACCGGCGCTCTTTCGCCTCAATCGAAAGGGGAATGAGTTTCTTACCTTCTTCTCGAAAGAGGGGGAATTTTCGGCTAGAATCAAAGCGTCAATAATTTTTTTATACTCACTCGATGTTAGGATCGGAAGTGGCTGCAAAGAAAGGTAGAACCAACCGATGAGAGGAATTGGATGATGAATGCTTTCTTTTTTCTTTTTTGAAGTAACGAAGACGTATACCTGCTTTTGAGCCTACTATATATTTATATAAATAATACAAGAAGCTTCTGTAGCTTTTGTCTCCCACCTAAGAGACATAGGACTCTCATAGTCTCATTCTGCTCAGCCCTATCCTTCCCCGAGAACCAGTACAATACCTGCCTATCTATCTCCATCATTTCCTGTGATCTAAAATAAGGCTTTCAAGAAGCCTTCGCCCCAAGAGGAGCCTTATTCATTTCACCATATGTATGGTCGGTCACCACAGGCCAGTCAACGTCTGGAAGAGTATGAACCGATGCGTGGGTGGGATCAGATCAGAAAGGCATTCAAAAGCTTAAGCGGGGCATCTTGCATAACAGATGTAAGACAACGGATTTCATCAACCAACTAAGACTGATTGAAGTGAGTTACAATATGGAAACGGAAACTAGACTGAAAATGTAGACAGGACTTCCTTCAATTCGGCATATGGGACTTGGACCCTTGCCAGTTGAGAGGGGAGCCTATCTATACAGAAATAGAACTTGCTTAATGAAAATGCCCGAATATCCAGTCAAGAATCTTACGTCTTTCGATCTTAAATCGGAGGTTGTGGGATACCATTACCATTGGTCAGCGGAGGTGGGGATACATACCTATCTATGGGCGGTCTTTTAGCGAACCGAGCCGGGAAAGCATAAGAATGTCTTCTTTTGCTTGCATAAAGGGCTGAACCGACGGCAAGATCAAGGCACTTACCCGCAGCAATGAGTCTTGCTTATTAAAGGTAGCAATCCACTAGATTAGGGAAGCGATTGATGTCAGATGCTTGACTGATGATGGAATACCATACATACCACCAATGGAAAGCGTGAAGCTTAAGCTCGGTGAGCAGCCCTTATAGCAATAGCAAACGGCCTACTTATAGCTTATAGCTGAAGGTCGAGTGAGCGGTCAAAGGAGGGATGTCTATTGCACAGGCATGGTCTTCCAGTCTACACTGAAGTACTTTAAAAGAAAACTTCTTGTTCCGGTTCAGAAGAAGGTATTCCTCAATATGATAAGATGGAAAATTTGTAATGTGAAAACAGGATTGAACATGTGGGAGGATCCCTCCGTCAGTGGTAAAGAAGGGCCCCGGGAGAGTCAGTCGTAGTTGCAAGTCCCTTATAAATAAGCATGCTTACTCAAAGAAGCGTTCAAATCTTTTTTATCTCCTAGGGAGCTGTTTATGTTCCCTAGCGAGTTAAGAACGAGTGTTGAGCGAGTCGGGTAGGTCGGTAGAGCATCTGTTGTATCCATCCGGCATGAAGCCAAAAGAAGGGGCAGGAAGCATATATATCTGTGTTTGGAGGGGTTCGGGAGAAGTTCTCCTATCTTTTGATTAAGTTGCTCGGGGTAAATGAATTTTTTATCTATTTCGTCTCTTCGGTGAAAGAGGCCAAAGACGAAAGGCTAGTAGCCTGGGAGAGATCTTTGATTTACAGAAAGCAGAAATTGAATTAAACCAATTGAAGGCAATGAACCAATTGCCAAGGATTTCTTGCTTCCATCCTTTTGGAAGGAAGGGGAAAACCCCCCTATAGACGGTGTCATAAGACCCTAACGAATCGATAGATAAACCTGAGTCAAGTAGCTAACTGAATGAAGTCTTCAATCTGACCTCTAGTAGGACTGCCTCTTGACTTGCTAAGGTCAGGAATAGAGTAATAGATTCAGGTCTTTCTCTTCCCTGAGGGCGCTACTTTTTCCAAGTGAATAAGCGGTCTCCCTTCCGTGTGCTCCTAGCTCGACAAGGTCCCCGCCTGGGCTTTCTTCCTAAATAGAGGACTGGGTTATGCGCTTTACTCTGAGCTAAAAGAAGGTGGCTCTTCCCTCCGGCCGGCCTAAGCTCGAGTCATTCCTCTTCTATTAGCTCGTAGCTAGTAGAGGAATCATAAGCTTATTCCGAAGATTCTTTTGTGAATTCCACGTGCAAGAAGTTCTACTCTGTAGGGCTTTAGCTTGGCTTTCCTTTTGCTTTGTCCCACGAGTCCTCCCTTGCGTTTTTGGGTGTCACTATAAGCACAGGATGTGCTCCTAGCTGTAATAAAAAGCTTTGCTCGATTCCTAAAGAATGGGATAATATAATAAGGGCATGGCCTAGGCGATCCTATAAGTCAAAAGTGGATTCTCTAGCCCGGGACTTCATCCCTTGCGTAAGCCAGACTAAGTAGTCCATTCCGATGTTCTGCTTCATGCCCACTGCAACTACTCGTAGCAAGTCCTACATCCTCGATGCTTTCCGCGCCGAGGAAGCCCTTGTAGCTAACCGGTTTTCTCTTAATAAAGAAAAAGGCGTGTTCGTGTTGTTTAGTATAGACTAGACCTAGCTTCCGCTCTTTCCTTTATTTTAGTGAAAGGTGAGAAAAGGTGCCTACACCCGCAGGTTGATCTATTTAGTCTACGAAGTTCTCGTACGGACCTCAACGGAAATCCCTAGGAAAACCGAATTATGGAGATCTCTCGCTGGTGCCCCTTTCTGCTGGATCCCTTGAAAAAGGCTTCTTTCTGGTTTTCCCCTGGGGGAGTGCGCGTAGGGCAGGAAAAACCCAGGGTGCTACTAAAGTAAATTTCTTTCGTGGATCCTATAGATAACAGAGATAAGAATTCTAAGGGAGTGGCAGTCCCCTACATTCCTTGCTTTGAAAGCGATTCCATTACTAACTTTAGGTAAAAAGAGCTCCTCCCCCAGAGTGTCCTCGAAAGCCAGAGTGACCAGGTGACTCAATTCCTCAGTCAGTTGTTCCGTAGAGATTCCTTTACTAAACGACCAAGAGCGAGCAGATAAAACATGAAATGCTTAGTTAGGTAAACCCTACTCCTACCTAGTACTAGTAGTGCCCTCAGTCCCTGGAGGGCTGGGATAATAATAATAAGTAAGAAATTTAAAACGTAAGGAATCCCACTAATCCGATCTCTTTCACTCCCAAAGCTTTCTTCTCTTTTTCTATCTCAGCTGATGACAGTTTTTGCTGAAAAAAATTTCATTGCTTGAATGGCGTCGGTCTTATCCGTGCGTCTATGAATCCAAACCTCCAAAACACTGTTCTTGTCTTTCGTGGATTTACTATTTTTCCCCCACCCCCAAGCAAGGGATTTCGCCTCAAAAAAAGGTCTTTGTCTTCTAGTGCAATATCGATAATTAGGTAATCACCTCCGCGAGCATCGCTATACCACTTCAATGTCAATGTATTTTTTTAAGAATTCCCTTCAAAGCCCAAGTGGGAGTACTGCCCAAAAGCTGCTTGCATCAAAAGATAGACTCTATAAGGACATCCGCTACCTAGTCTACTTCAACCACTAACCGCTAATTACTAATCTCAAATCATCCTACAAAGAGCGGATTCTATCACTGGATTCTGTAATTGAATAGTAAGATCGGATTCAATCTATAAAATTGACACTGCCGGATGAAAAACTATTCGAATACGATAGCACCATCGGCAACTGATGAAAGAAGAGCTTTTTCTATAGCTAGCTAGTGATTTTCTTTGCGGAAACCGAGCTAATGATTGGAGATCTTCTACCTAGAGAGTATACAGCTGAACCCATCCCAGCCAATATTGATGAAAGTGGAAGCAATGTTCGCTAATCCTGGATCGACTATATGATAGGCGATAGCACCAGTTTTACATTCCTCAAAAAGAAGACGGATTCTCGAATAGTATAGACTTCTTTATTCCTCTCAGTCGGGTCACACAGGGATTTCTCTTTACATTAAAAGAACTTCTTAAGTTGATAACATCACATTTCTTATTCATCTGCACCTGAGAGGAAAACTGATAAAAGTGAATTCAAAGCACCTTTGAGGTTAGGATTCATTGCCGAAACTGGGCAAGCTCAAAAAGGGATATTTACTTGTGCGCGGAAATCGAAAAAGTCTGTCAACTCCTAGCTGTCGAAAGAACTGCTGCCTACCGAACATGATCTCTACCCATTAGATTGCCAGCCAAGAAAGCACTTTCCCCTTTCTCCCCGCAGACCCCTCAGAGGAAGATTCTAGCTCCATTATGTCCCTGATTCCATCCAAACGAGCTAAATAGTGACCGCCCCGGCCCGGTCTTTAAAAAGAATTGAACCCTTCCTCCTCCCTTGTAGTTAGCACGTAGTGGGCATGGGACAGCTTCTTTTTGTGATGACACTTGGGATCAAATCATTTGAGCCGGGTCCAGGGATTGACTGGCTGGCACTTGTTCTCCCTTGCGCCTGGTCGTTCTTCGTTATTGCCGGTGGCTTGAGCCGAGTTTGGGGAAACTAATCTCCTTGCCTCTCTTGGACTGATGCTTTGAAAATGCGATTAAATAATAAATAAAGATCAAGAGCGTTTACGCCATCAACAGCTAAATCGATGGCACTTTGGTTGCCACAAAGAGATTTCTATCTCCGAATCCGAATCTAAGCTACCTCATCACAGTCAATCAGTCTCTTTATCCCAGCCAGGGGTTGTTCCAGAGAGAATTCCTACGGCATCAACAGGAAAGCGGGAAGAGCTTCTTCTAGAAACTCTTTCGATTAAAACCAAGTATGGCACGAATCGCCCATTAGCCCCAGTTGAACAAGAGAGCATTGAACTATTTAATACCTTCGGCTTAGTCCTTTTTTCTTCACTCGGAGTTCTTTCTGAAAAAGAAAGATAATCCCCCACCCACCAAGACCGGAGAAGCAACTGGATCGATTCTCTAAACAAAGAAAGGAAACTGGGGAAGAAAAAGGCGCAAAGCAGAACCAGGAAGACGACGGTGCTATTGAATCTGTTGGTAGTTGAGTTAGGGCATTTGCAATAGCAAGTTTAGTAAAGGCATGCCTTAGCGAGTGAGCCTCGGGCGGGTTAGAAAGAGTAGGACTCGATTGAATGAACCGATCGGAAACTCCCACTGGATGGATTTCATTTGTCCTTGCTTTCTTGCTTACTGGAGAATTGGCAACTGCCATTAGAGCTGGTAGGGAACTTGCACTGGAAAGAGGCTAGATATGTCTTTGTATATGAAATCCACTCACTTCATCAAGAAAAAAACCTTTCTTATACGGACTCAGTAATTCAAAAAAAAGATATTTTTTTTCTTATGCAATAGGTTGGTTTGAAACTTTTACTGCAATTGGAGAGGAAGCCTATTGTTTTATGGCAAGGCAAGGTTTTCAAACGAAATTGTCCGAGAAGATATTATTCTTTTCTTAGGACTGAAACGAATTCCCCTGCTGTAGCCCTTTCAAACTGACCCTATCCCGTCGCTTTCTCATATGAGATAAAAGCACTCTCTCTCTTCTACGAAAATACCAGGTAGGAATCATTTAGAAGACTTAAAAAGATCCCCAAGCAAGGTATTGTCTTCTTAACCTCCCTTGAGAGCAGCCTATCGAATGGGCGTCGAATGACTTAGAGGGAAAGTCTTTGCTTGCAATGCTAGGTCCTTTTTTCGCCTCTACTAAGGTTCTGAAAGAAATAAGCTTTCCATTTGTGCATCGCAAGGTATTGACCAGCAATCATCCAAGGTTGCGAAGCAAAGAGTGCTAGAATTTATGTGGAGGTTGACTTAACTAAACCTTTAAGATCTGAGGTTTGTGTTGCTGATTAGATTAGAGTATGAAAAATTGCCCCAAATTCGTTTCAATTGTGGCTTAGTTGGGCATGTTAAGGACAATTGCACTGTTGCCCTTGAAACTGAGGTTGCTAAAGTGGTGGTTGATGATAGTCACTCGGGTGATGTTGCCATGGAATCTACGCCTACTTCCACTCCTGTGGAGCCTGTTAATCCTTTTTAGCCTGTTGTAGTTCCTGGCTAGTAAGGAGATTGATAAGGAAAATGTTGATGTGAATGTTCAAAGGGGGCCGGATATAAAGTTGCCATGGAATTTGGTTGGTAGGAAGTACGTTAATAAAAATTGGAAAGGTGGTGGTAAGCAACCAGTTAAGCCTACAGCTTCTGGCTCAAGGGTTGAGGTCTTGAAGGAGATTGGTTCTGAAACGGAGAACCTTGTTCCGAACCTTGTCTCATGTTCGAGGAGGAAGTGAGGAAGAAACAATACCTAAGTGAAATTCTGGATGGCTATGCAGAATGAGATCTCACAGCTTCTTCCCCTGCCAAACAACCTGAGGCTATTCAGACTAAAGGGTCAAAGTGATATGACCCGATGATCCCATAGCCCGAATTCTCTTTCCTGCAGAACGAGAGGGAGAAAAGTCCTCTCCTCTTCTTTTCTTCCTTCTCCCCTACTAAGTCAAGCTTTGTCTTTCTTAGTTGCGGTGATCGGAGCGAGGACGACTAGAGGAGTGAACTTCAGGACTTCAGGGAGATAGGGAACGAAGTCAGTCCAGAGGAGGAAAGCGGTTCACTGGAGGTTTGACACCCGTTTTCGAAGCTGCTTTCAAAGCCCTTACTAGGCAAGGCGAATTTCCTGAGGTTTCGAAGAAGGTTCGGCCTAATCGAATAAGGTAAGGAGAGGAATAGCCTCTATTTATTTTGAGTTCCCTTACCCGTGCTTGTTTTCTTTCCTATTTCCGTTGCGTTGACTTGCTTTTTGATTCCTTCCTTATCCTTAGGGCTGGCTTTCTTTTCTATATTACCTGCTTGCTGGCTTGTGTAGCGGAAGCGGTTGCTTATTCCTGTTCCTAAACGAGTACTCTATATGGAAAGACTACAGCCATCCTATGCTTGTGTGCCAGTTGCCTTCCTTGCCTTCCTGTCACGACGGATTTGCATACCCAAAATCTGTCGCGCTGACCCTAAGTCCTTCATGTCAAAGGACTTGAACAAAGCTTCTTTGAGCTTCCTTGGCATCCTGACCTAAAATGAGCATATCATCCACATAGAGCAAAAGGACTATGAAGTTCCCATCACTGAACCTCCTGAAGTAAACACAATGATCTGCTTCTGTTCTCTTGTACCCGTGACTCACCATAAATGAATCAAACTTCTTGTATCATTGTCTCGGGGCTTGCTTTAGCCCGTAGAGACTCTTCTTCAGTTTGCAAACCAAGTGCTCTTTTCCCTCAAACCCCTCTGGTTGTGCCATGTAGATCTCTTCCTTTAAGTCACCATGAAGAAATGAAGTTTTAACATCCAACTGCTCTAGCTCAAGGTCCAAGGTAGCTGTCAAAGCCAAGGCAACTCTAATAGAACTCATCTTCACCACTGGAGAGACAATCTCATCAAAGTCTATGCCTTTCTTCTGACCAAAGCCTTTTACCACTAACCGGGCTTTGTATTTGACTAGCTTCTCATTGCCATCTTTCTTCAGTTTAAATACCCATTTGTTCTTCAAAGCTTTCCCGCCCTTGGGAAGTTCCCCCAACTCATAAGTGTCATTTTTCTGGAGAGAATTCATCTCTTCTTGCATTGCTTTCATCCAGCTGACCCTGTCATTATGAGATTGAGCTTCTTGAAAGCTCTCTGGCTCCCCCTCATCAGTAAGCAAAAGAGACTCTGAAGTCGGATATCTAGATGAGGCCCTGTGCTCTCTAGTAGACCTCCTAACCTGAGGTTCCACACTCTCCTGTTGAAGGGGCTGCCTGGTCTTTACTTTAGTTCCTCGGTCTCCATTTCATTTGGTAGGCAATCCAGAGGAAGAACCAGAACCGATCACCCGAGGGCTCACTCTATTTATGCCTTTAGCCAGGGGAAGAAAAATCACTCTATTTTAAAGTACAGTTCAGATCATGCAGATTCAATAGCAACAGTCTCCATGATAGTGCCGACTCATACTAACAACTGGAGGGGTTTCCTCAATAGAGGGATAGCCGGGCTTGGTTACCTCGTTGAATGGCCCTTGAATGCCGTCGGAGTGAATGGGATTCGAGGAACCTAGATAGGCACACTCTCAGGAAAGGCCCGGTCTGTAGTTCCCATGTCCCCATTGGGGAGACAATCCAGAGGAAGAACGAGGAGATCACCCATCGCTCATTGAATTGAAGAAAGAAGCTCACTCAGGAAAAGCATCCACCCTTATTGAGCTACTTGAGCTACCAGGGACTCGAAGGTATCCAGCTTATTGGCATGAACAAATTAGATCCCTTAGGGCAAGGAAGTTCTCGGCGAGAAGACCTAGCTCAGTCATATGAGAAAAGAACCGTAGGATATTTAAACGATAAGGTAATCCCTGGCCAATCCCATAGAAGGGATGGGCCCCTTTGCTCAACTTCCAGTACAGGAAAGGCGATCCTAGGTCCATCCTAACAAAAACAAAAAGGCCCCCGACTTTGGGATGCCTGCAGGAGAAAGGCGCCCTAGGGATTATCCAGAAAATCACCCTTCTTTTAGAGGGAGCTAACCGTACCCGTAGGGGGGCCCTAACAGATACTTGACTTGGGGGTGTCAGCCCCTTTTCTCACCTTTCACTAAAAAGAAGGTGCAGCCAGGTATAGCATAACAAAGCCACCAACCACGCCTATTTATTCTTTATTAACAACAGCTCACCCCTTGCTCGTACCGGAGCTCGGAGATCGCAGCTCAGCGACTACTGCCCTAACAACAAGATAAGGTTACCCTAGGTTTGATTATCCATAGAATAAAGATTTTAGTCAGAGAGTACCCGGAAGGGTATCCAACCATATACTTGACTTTAAGAAACCGTCGGCTTTGGGCACCTGGGATCAGCAGTACAAGAAAGGTTCTATCCTTTCCAACCCACGCCTTTATTAGCACTGGCTCCACAAGAAGGCAGCCGTTGGAGAGAGTCTCTATATACTATATATATATTATTCCAGTACGGCAGCCAGGAGACTCGTGTAGTTAGGTAGTTTGTGCCTAGACCTCTTTTACTACCTTTTATCCAATATCTTTTACAACCCTTACTTTCTAACAATACCTTATTTGTAGTACTTTACCTACGGGGAGACCCCAATAAAGCAAAATACAAGGCGCTCGTAAGAGCCCTACGAGCGTACATCCAATATACTTGCTACTTACGAGGCGGGGAAGCTACCCTTTTCTTGTAGCATGAGATAACACCCCTTCTTTTATCATACATATCAGACTCTTTTGAACCTAAAATTCATAATAGAATCGTATTCATAGAATCGTCTGATTCAGAGTTCCTGGGTAGACGTTTTTTAACGTAAAATGAATGTGAATATAAGAATCTTAATAATCGTCTGATACTAGATCTTTGAATAGTGACCTGGGACCGGTAAACCAGACAAGCTGGGGGGACTGCCTCCCAAAGAGCGACAGAAAAAACAGAGAGAACGAGAGCGGACTTTCTAAGCCTTCTTCTATAGAGAAGAGGCGCAGGCGGGAGGCCAGACGAACATCTTACACGGGAAATTCACTATAAATAACATATGAGAAATCGGTGGAAGGTTCATCACTTGTAAGAAGATCGGCCTACGAAAGGACTTCCTGAACTACTCAACAGAACTAGACTCACGAACCCTTACTCAATAGGGGCTTCAAGCAAGAGTGTATTCACCTAATCCGCAGCTTGAGCCAACCTTAATCGAATCAGTAAGAACTACTTCCTTTCCTGTCCTCTATTGAAGATCTACGCCAGGATTTTAGCGTTATAGGTAGGAATAGAGGCATTCATATCGGTACACGACTAGGGGCGCGAGGGATCGATCTTGCTAAAGGAAAGGTAAGAGAATATCCTTCGCCCGTAAAAGAACTCCTACCTTAGAAGAAAATCCCTACTGGGAAGACAGAAGAGCTATTACGACTGGAAGAGGGCTTTTAGATAGTTCACTCTGCGGGCCGGCTTTCGAGGGTCCGAAAGGAGGTGAGAGCCCACTCGACCAAAAGTCCAAGGAGGCGAAGCCCTATTAATCGAGTTGGTAAGGCGAGGAAGGCGTCCGGAAACTATTCCAGCAGATCTTTAACTGAAGACATATCTCACGAATAGAAAGTCCAGTCTTGTACGAGACTCTTCCGCTCACTTGATCTTGATTCGAATTGCCTTACCTTACGGCCCTTATTGATTAGGGGCTCTGAGATTAGGATGTTGAATCGATTAGATAATAAGAGAGAGATATAAAGAAAATACATATACTTTCTAGTTGAATCTTAAGATCTAGCACGTTGAGAGAGTTTAGTTTCCGGGGATTGAATCGGTTGATAGCCGGGATATGGGAAAACTAAGCTAAGCAAGGAGAGGCTACTTCCTAACTTGTTAGAACGTTCGGGCACCATAGATAGGTTCCCTTCACTCTCATTTTGAGTTTGGGCACATAACATAATAAATAAGCTTTGCGCCAATCCGATCCCAGAATCAAAACCTTGCTAAGGGCAGGCCTGTTCTAAGTTTCGTAGGCCTTTTTTTATAGTAGCCGCCTCTTTAGTGCACGAAATCAATGTGACTTTTGCACCGAATATGCCGTCTTTGTCTATGCCTAATAATAGCTCTATCTCCGAGTGAAGCAGACCGGGCAGGGACCAATCTACCTATGGGAACCAAATAACTGGCCTCAAGAAAAGGTATCGAACTGTGGAAATCCTTAGGTAAAGCATGATTTTAGGGAAATCCCTTTAATGCTAATAAGTCGCCGGTATTCGCTGCCATCAAGACAGCCTGGTATTCAATCTACCGGCAGGGACTTTTTCTCTAAAGCCTACAAAGCAAAGCAGCAGCGCAGAGAGGCAAAAGCAGAGAGAGGCAAATACAGCTCGCAAACCAGACTTCCCTAATCTATGCTTTCCTAAAGCGAAATATGACAGTGAAGTATTGCTAAGAGTTAGCAGGCAAAATCACTCTGCTCTCTCTTGTCCCAATCGCTTCAATCACTCCTATGTCACCCACGGAGCGGTAACAAGGAATTACTTTACTGAAAGCTTAGTAAGGCAAGGAACTTCTTGCTAGACTTCTTGGAAGTAGTGCTTTCTTCTATTGTCTCATCAGGGTTTCCATCCGAACTAGGAGAAGAAAGACAAGTAAGTAGTCAAGGAAGGCTTCTTTTGAAGAGTTTGAGGAGCTAGCCGGGTATTTACTCGATGGGACGAAAGAAGCAAAGAGCCTCCTCATAGCACTACTTCTCAGAGATAGAGTTATTGGCTAAGAAAGCAGTCTATAGTTCAGTTTTAAAGGGTAAGACGAGTGAAGTTTTCACAAGTAAACTACTTCTCTGCCCTTGCGGTGCAGTCTCCGTACTAGCGACTGAGCTACGGATACGATTTCTGAAGAAAGAGTCATTTTCTTTATCGCCGAGCTGAGCTTCGCTTTAGGGAGGGAATACTACTTATTAGTTATTAGACGGACTTCCACGCTTTGTTCTTGATGTACCGGAATTATAGAAGATGCAGCAAAGCAGACTTCCCCTTTGACTACTAGTGAAGAAGTCCTTGTATGGCTTGAAGCAGTCTCCCCGTCCTGTTAACTCCTCCTCTGCTTTCAACGACGGCTGCATTTGTCTCATCCTCGCCGTATCAAGGCAAAAGTCTCGTCTTCACCCACACCCCACTCTTTATTTCAGACATTGGTACGATCTCTTTATCATCTCGTTCTGGCAATGTTCTTCATCTCAATGAAGCTATGTTGGTTCCTAAAGTCCTTATCCTATTCCTTATCAGGAATAGCGGGACGGTTAACTACCCTTATATAACTTTCAGTGAATTAAGGATCTGTTCCCTCGAGTGATCTCCAACCACGATTGGATTTTTATCTTGTTTCGTAAGGTAAAGACAAATAGGGGCCACGCTCTGTGGTGCATCTGAACATCGCACGCATATTCATCCCATTCTGGGAATGTCTGCCTTATCCCCCTTCTCAGGGAATATCTTTGACCCACTCCCAATTGTAGGGAAGCTAGGACAGACATTGGAGGGGAGAGCAAAACGGCGGATATTTGCCATTGGTAACTATATGAATCAACGGTTATTAAAGCCTTTCCACGATTGGTTAATGACTGTCTTACGACAGATACCAATGGATGGGACTTTTAATCAAACAAAACCGTTGGATTTCTTAGTTGGCAAGATGACTACTTTATCCTATGATTTGAAATCAGCCACTGATAGGTGGCCTCTTCTAATCATGTATGAGATGGTATGTTATTTGTTCGATCGGGGGTTCGCGTCAGCTACGGTGAAAGCCGCACTGGCCCATAATATCTTTCAAGTCCCTTTTATAAAAAGTAAACAAGGGGTCTTTGTTAGTTTTATGGCAGGACAACCACTAGGATATTATTCGTCGTGGCCTCTATTTGCACTCTCACACCATTTATTGGTGTGGTGGTGTGCTGAACCACCCAGGACAACTATTCAAAGATTATGCTATTTTAGGGGACGATGTAATCATTGCTGATGAAGCAGTGGCGCATCAGTACTCTTCTGCCCTATCCCGTTTAGGAGTCAATCTTTCTATCCAGAAGTCTTTGATCTCAAAGACTGGGGCTGGTGAGTTTGCCAAACGCTTCAGAGTTCGAGGGATGTCTGTAGACCTTAGTCCGGTCTCTATTAAGGCACTCAAGAATTTCTATAATCCTTATGGTCTGATTGCAATTGATGGAATGTACTCTGTAAAGAGATTTTCCACATTGTGTCGGGTCGGAGGGATGGGGTATAAGGAACTTTCCAGCCTTAATCAGAAGCGCTCAAGGCGCTTCGAACGGGTGTGGCAGATGCGTATTAAACAACGTTTTCCATCATTTGAATGGTGGTTGGGTCGTGG